TGAATCTGTTGAATTGTTGTTCAGTTCATATTGAAATGAATCAAAATTGATAAGGAGTTAGTCAATGATGCTCGAGCATGTACTTGTTTTGAGTGCCTACTTATTTTCTATCGGTATCTATGGATTGATCACGAGCCGAAATATGGTTAGAGCCCTTATGTGTCTTGAACTTATACTGAATGCGGTTAATATAAATTTCGTAACATTTTCTGATTTTTTTGATAGCCGGCAATTAAAAGGAAATATTTTCTCCATTTTTGTTATAGCTATTGCCGCCGCTGAAGCAGCTATTGGACCGGCTATTGTTTCGTCAATTTATCGTAACAGAAAATCAACTCGTATCAATCAATCGAATTTGTTGAATAAGTAGTATTAATCATAGAAATTAGAATATTCATAAATTCAAATTAACATGCCCATACATTAAATCTAATCCACATTTTCGAAAATGTAAGAAATCAAAGTATCTTGGCTCTATCGCGCGAGTCGATCCAGAAGTAGATTGCTTCAAAATTTCTGGTAAATTATTGATTCATCTGGTGTTTAAATATATGATTCATTTACAAATTTACTAGATCGAAAATTTCTGACGTTCAAAAATTTATAGATCCAATGTCACACTCAGTAAAGATTTATGATACGTGTATAGGGTGTACTCAATGTGTGCGAGCCTGCCCAACCGATGTATTAGAAATGATACCTTGGGACGGATGTAAAGCTAAGCAAATCGCTTCTGCTCCAAGAACAGAGGACTGTGTCGGTTGTAAGAGATGTGAATCCGCCTGTCCAACGGATTTCTTGAGTGTTCGCGTTTATTTATGGCATGAAACAACTCGAAGTATGGGTCTAGCTTATTAATACGTTCCAGAAAACCCTACTCGAATACATTTGATTTTTTTACCTTTACCGACAAAAACCCGCGCTCAAAATATATTTATTTCGAGCACGGGTTTTTCTGGTCCAAGTTTATTTTGTTTTTACTATGAATAATTTTCCTTGGTTAACGCTAGTTGTAGTTTTGCCAATAACCGCGGGTTCCTTAATTTTCTTTCTTCCTCATAGAGGAAATAAGGTAATAAGATGGTATACTATATCTATATGCATAACGGAACTCCTTCTAACAACCTATGCATTCGGTTATCATTTCCAATTGGATGATCCGTTAATGCAACTAACGGAGAATTATCAATGGATCAATTTTTTTGATTTTTACTGGAGATTGGGAATAGATGGAATTTCTATAGGACCCATTTTACTGACAGGATTTATCACAACTTTAGCTACTTTAGCGGCTTGGCCCGTTACTCGAGATTCCCGACTATTCCATTTCCTAATGTTAGCAATGTATAGCGGTCAAATAGGACCATTTTCTTCTCAAGACCTTTTACTTTTTTTCATCATGTGGGAGTTAGAATTAATTCCCGTTTATCTACTTCTATCCATGTGGGGGGGAAAGAAACGTTTGTATTCAGCTACAAAATTTATTTTGTACACTGCCGGAGGTTCCGTTTTTTTATTAATAGGAGTTCTGGGTATTGGTTTATATGGCTCCACTGAACCGACATTAAATTTTGAAACATCAGCTAATCAATCGTATCCTGTAGCCCTGGAAATACTATTCTATATTGGATTTCTTATTGCTTTTGCTGTCAAATCACCGATCATACCCCTACACACATGGTTACCAGACACCCATGGAGAGGCACATTATAGTACTTGTATGCTTTTAGCCGGAATCTTATTAAAAATGGGAGCGTATGGGTTGGTTCGGATCAATATGGAATTATTACCCCATGCCCATTCTATATTTTCTCCCTGGTTGATGATAGTGGGCACAATTCAAATTATCTATGCAGCTTTAACATCTCCTGGTCAGCGTAATTTAAAAAAAAGAATAGCCTATTCCTCTGTATCTCATATGGGTTTCATAATTATAGGAATTGGTTCTATAAGCGATACAGGGCTCAATGGGGCCATTTTACAAATAATTTCTCACGGATTTATTGGCGCTGCGCTTTTTTTCTTGGCCGGAACGAGTTATGATAGAATACGACTTATTTATCTCGACGAAATGGGCGGAATGGCTATCGCAATTCCAAAAATATTCACGACTTTCAGTATCTTATCAATGGCTTCGCTTGCATTACCGGGCATGAGCGGTTTTGTTGCCGAATTGATAGTTTTTTTTGGAATACTTACTAGCCAAAAATATCTTTTAATGACAAAAGTATTAATTACTTTTGTAATGGCAATTGGAATGATATTAACTCCTATTTATTCATTATCTATGTTACGCCAGATGTTCTATGGATACAAGCTTTTTAATGCCCCAAACTCTTATTTTTTTGATTCTGGACCGCGAGAGTTATTTATTTCTATTTCTATCCTTTTACCTGTAATAGGTATTGGTATTTATCCCGATTTCGTTTTCTCATTATCAGTTGACAAGGTCGAAGCTATTATATCAAATTTTTTTTATAGATAGTTTTTGTCAATAAACCAAAATAAAAAACCTGATGATTTTTAAAATCGTTCATTGTACAAAAAAAGTCTTTTTCTGTTTTTAAATTAAATAAAAAATTGGAATTCTATATATAACCAGATATTTTTGACATTTTCGAGAACCATTTGAATCAAGTAATGGAAATGGAATGATTCAAATGGTTCTTGATGGTTTACATGAGGGTTTCATATATATACGTATGCTGCCCCAGGCTTCTAGTTGTCAAGTACCTTATTCAATTAGATGGTAATGTAAATGAACCATAACTATGTAACCCTATTCCTAATAGATTAACCCCAAAATAGCATATCCAAATTATAAGAAAGCCCATTGAGGCCACAATTGCAGAATTTACGCTTTCATAATTTTTATTTGTTCGAATATGTAAATAAATCGCAAATATGGTCCAAGTAATAAATGCCCAAGTCTCTTTTGGATCCCAATTCCAATAGGATCCCCATGCTTCATTAGCCCATACTGCTCCCGAAAGAATGCCTATGGTTAAAAGGATAAACCCTAAACTAATAATACGATAACTCCATCGATCCAATTGTTGAATTAATTGATATCTGTAATAATTCTGAGAAGAAATCAAAGAAGTGTTTTGTAACACATTGTTTCTTTCATTCACGTATTGAATCTCACCAAAGGAAAACGACTCCGTTAATAAATTATTGCTTTTACTAAAAATCCTTATGAATTTTCGAAATGTAATGACTAGAAGAGCTAGTGATAATAATGATCCACACAAAAGAGCTGCATAGCCCAATACCATCATACTTACGTGCATCATTAACCAATGGGATTGGAGAGCAGGTACTAATATTGCGGATTGATGCATTTCGGTTAAAAGACCTGAAGTAGCGAAACCCTGGGTAAAAATAACACTTGGCGCCGTTATTGCGCTTAAATGGTTTTTTTGTTTTTTAAAATACGGAATCATATGAATAATGGAAAAACCCCACGAAAGAAAAATTAATGATTCATATAAATCGCTTAATGGTAAATGCCCAAAATAAATCCAACGAGTAACTAATAATCCTGTTATGCAGAAAAAAGTAGCTATCATCCCCTTTTCTGATGAATCATATAGTCCTACGATTTCATCGACAAATAAAGTTATCAAATGAATTGTAATTACAATTGAAATGATCGAAAAGGATATATGAGTTAATATACGCTCTAAAGTTGAAAATATCATAAAATTTATTAAAAAGGGGGCCTCAATTATAGGAATTGAAATAGGGAATTGAATTTATTATAGGGCTTACTCTTTTAGAATTTAGAAAAAGACATGCCGCTACTCGGACTCGAACCGAGATGCTCTAGCACTGCTTCCTAAGAGCAGCGTGTCTACCGATTTCACCATAGCGGCTTATTCGAAATCATAATAACCTATTTTTATTCAATCGTCGAGATTGAGGGGGTTAATTCAATATTTTTTAGGAAAGGTTCAAATTGATGACTAAAAATTTGTTTCAAAATTGGGCGGCATTTAATCTAAACGTTTTCGTTAATAATATTAATTATTCTTATAATAGTTTTGTTTTTTATTTATTTTAGGGTATCCGTTTTTTAACTTAACTAACAACGGGGTTTTTCGTTTCATAGTTTATTACTTTATGGTCTCCTGAAAATAAAACGGAACATTTTGAACTAGATAATTTTGACTTCAATCCATGGATAGAACTAAAAAGTAAATTGATTATCGAGTCAAGTCGATGGGGAAGGTGATAATCCCCATCTTGAAAATGATAAAACATACCAAAACAAAAGGTGAAACCTTGTGCTTGCGTTTATTCTTTTTTCAAACAAAAGAATACCATTCACTTTTTGAATTCAGTAGACAACCGAATTATTATTTCTACTAAAAAATAACAAAACAAAATGAATTCCATTTTATATTGTTATTGATCAGGTTAAAACATTAGAGAATGGAAATAATTTTTTTTTTTAATAAAAATGAAATAGTAATTTAGATTATTATCTATTATTAATTATTATTATTAGATTAATATTATTTATAATCTTGATAACTTCTAAACTTTAGAAAAAAAAAACTTATAAATAAATTATAACAAAAATGAGACTCTTTTTTGAATTAGACCGATTCACATTATTTAGTCTATTGTTTGATTATTTATTTGTCACACAAAAAAAACTTTTTGAGCTACCGGTAGAAAGAGATTTCGCTAACGAAAAAGCTTTCAATGCTGCCCAATACCCTTTCCTTTTCCAAATATTTTTACGAATACGTTTTTTTGAACTAGAGGTGCGCTTTTTTGGCACTGCCATTTTAAAATTATAATCGGTTCATCGGTTGGATGTGAAAGACATCTATTGTTCAAAATCAATTGTTCTTTACTATATCTCTAGCTAGCTATTCTCTAAATTACATTCCCCTCATCATAAAAGGTGTATGGAAAAATTGTCTAAAATATTACTAAGAACAATAAGATCTACTATGCCAAATAGAATAGATTGAAGTTGATAAAAT